TAAGGCAGGGGACTGCAAATCCTTTATCCCCAGTTCAAATCTGGGTGTCGCCTGATCAACAAAATACTTAGAATTTCTTATTCTACTGATAGAATAGAACTCGACAAATTCTTGCCCTGCATAAGCAAAGGCAAAGGACGGAGCTTGTCGATACTTGATTTATAGAATACATAGTTCTATAAAAGACTGTAAGTTGTTTTCTCAAAATCTGGTTCTGTTTGGGTTCTGGGTAGCGGCCCAAACAGATATACCAATAGGGATGAGGTAAGGCTTACTTATTAATTCCAGAACTACGAAAGTAAGAGGTCAGAAATCTTGGTATCCAAAGGTTCCTAAAGGACATTCCATTTTTGCTCCTAGGATTGAAGAAAAGATTATACGAAAGACTATCAAGACTTCCTAATTATCTTACACTACCTACACTAACGTAGGGTCTACTGACTCTGTCTGGAATTAGATTGGATAGACTGATGGGAAATCAATTTAGGAGTTGTGGAAAGGACTGAAGATACTTTGTATCCATACTTATGAGAGACTCCGAGTACTCAAACATTCAATCAGGATGGTTGGTCGGCTCTTATCTTATAGAATAACAGAGTCAAAGTAAAAAAAAAAAAAAAAAGATTTCTTTGGTCGTGTAAGGAGATTACAAAAAAAATGTATGTAATAATGGTAGTGATGTCTCCCCATTCTTTCACAGAAAGAAAGACAGTAAGGCTTAGATCAAATAGGAAATGTAGGTATCCAATAGATAGTTATCTATCTTGATGGTATATTTTTTTTTTTTTTTGCTTATGAAAGAAAGGTAACAAAACAAACAATAGGTCTTACTATTCCCACATGTTCCATTAGGAGCATTCCTTTGCAATTTGCAAGGAAAAGGTGTGTGTATCATATTTTTACTTAATACTTCCCAATTCTACCAGAAATCCTATAAAGAATCTATTACGAGTGGATTCATTGAATTGGTTCATCAATAGCCTTAAGTCAGAATCCTATTTTGACTCTGCGCCATTGATTCTACTATGATTATTGATCAATAATGGAATAATTCCTTCATAGAAATAGGAGATATAATTCACATGGATATAGTAAGTCTCGCTTGGGCTGCTTTAATGGTAGTCTTTACATTTTCCCTTTCACTCGTAGTATGGGGAAGGAGTGGACTCTAGGTATATTAATAATTGATTGAGTAATCGATTGAGTAATCGATTGAGTAATCGAATTGTATCAATTGTTTAATTGATCGTTTTGCATTGATCGTTTTTCGAAGCTTTATTTTTAAAAAGCTTGTCTCTCTTTCAAAATTATACTGGAAAGACAATAATGAATAATAAACATTCGATCAAACAACGAATGATTACTATAGTTTAGTTGTATTTCAAAACTCAAATCTACGCATGATAGGAAATTTTTTCCAACCGAATTCCTCCTAAATATTCTGTTTGGATAAACCTCTTCTTACCAGAATTATGGATATTACAACGAGAAAAAACCAATCCCTAGTTTTTTCTTTATTTGTTTCTCTCTTTCTTTACTTTCACTGTTCTAAGAACAAATCGTTCTGCTATTAGATTACGACGATACTTACTTTCTACTGGAAGTGACTAGTGGTTGTCCAAAGAGGTTCTACACATAATAAAATTAGATCTTTCTTCCGCTGAGTGATCCACCACATATCATACATTTAACATTTTAGACTCCTAGAGATTTTTTTATGCTTTTTTGACTCATCTCATGTCATGTTTAAGCATGAAAAATGGTCCGAGTCCCCTTTACTAATCTACTTCCTTTCAAAATCTGAAGAAGTTACCATAGAACTTCGTAAATGATCTGTTAATGGCTCAATCAATGACTTCTTGGGATGGGAAATCCAAAAAATTCCTTGGTTTTGTTTTCTTTTGCTATAGTATATTCCTATACTATTCTTCCTCTATTAATTCTTTTGATGGATCCCGGAACCTATATATAAAATTATAAGAAACCTAGGAATTAGAAGAATTGGCCTTCGATTATTTTGGGTTGATCGAAATCGAGTGGATGTAGCGAAAAAAAGAAATAGAATTAGACTGCTATTTCGATGTACTAGTCTACTATTTAGATTAGATGTACATCTAATACATCATATACATACATATTGTAAATTGATCTATATAAACCCTCCATTTAGATAAAGTCTATATCTGTATACAATACAACTTTATATGATAATATCATTGTATACAATATTAGATAATATAAAATACTCTAAAGTGTGGTAGAAAGGACTATATATAGTCCTTTCTACCACACTTTATGATTCCAACCAGATCATTTCATTTAAGACTTGGAATTTTCTTTTAATCCCTTTCTTTCATTTCTTCAATCATTGAAAAAAGGATTGATAAGAACTAATAATTCAGATTCAAATTAATCATTTTGACTGACTGTTTTTACGTAGATAATAAGTAAAAAAGCAGTAGGAACTAGAATGAACAGTGCAGTAGCAATAAATGCGAGAATATTGACTTCCATAATTTCATTATTTATTTATTTTTTTCTTCGCAATAACTCGGGATGTAATCCCATAGAGATGAGAAATTTAACTCCTGTAAATTCATTGGGATGAATTGATCCTGATGATACTGAATAGGATCAATATTATGAATAACAATATCTGATCTATCAAATCGATTCATCGTCGAGAATTGAATAGTATAACATGGGAAGATCCTTTATCCATACTAATTACGAAATGGGATTTTTTATTGGATCAGGAATCCCATTGGATTTTTCATCCTCTTCCACTTTTTCTTTTCTATAACCTACTGTCTTCCTTATCTTATACAACTCTCCTTCCTGTGTATTATACTTACAATTATGAGGTATTATATGACCGGTATTCTATGGGTCACACACAGGCCCAAACGAGGTGAGATGGAAAAAAAGGGATTAAATAAAAAAGATCAAATATTCCAACAAATTTACTGAAAAGGGTCCTTGCTCGGTCTTTTCTTTTATTTTATTAGTATCCTCTTTCTTGTATTTATTTGTACTGGAATGCATACATCAAAAATGATGTCTACAATTTGAATGAGAATGAGATAGATTGTTTACAATTAGTCATTGAGGATACACAAACAAAGTCAGAACTAGAAAAGGTGTGGTTTAACCTGAAAAGTACTCTGTCGGGGTAATTATGTTAAGTTCATTGTCCATCGTACAATAAACGAATACCATTTTTGTATGTACTCCCGGTAAAATAGGATCACTCTACTCCATTTCATTGATCAAGAACAATCGAAAAAGAAAGTAAGACGAGGATGGTATCTCTAAAAATACTGAATATAGTAATACCACCAATTGTACTAATGTACATATGATATGTCTCTCCTTTATCAATCGGGAGTAGTGGAAAGATTTTTAATTCCCGTATCCATATTTGTGTGATGATAAATGCGAAATAAAAAACAAAAGAAATAAGGATCCCCACTGGGGATTAGATCTTGCTTCCTGTCCCCCTTTTCCGTGAAAAGAGAGAGATAAATTGATAAATTCACCGGATCCTAGTTCGGGACTGACGGGACTCGAACCCGCAGCTTCCGCCTTGACAGGGCGGTGCTCTGACCAATTGAACTACAATCCCAGCGAGGTGTATGGCATACATATTCTTAATGTAATCATAAGAACATTCTAGTCCTAGTCGTCGTATTGTAAGAAAGACAGGAATGATATACTGATATCATATCCACATATAATATGGGCTATAGTGAGAGTGACACGGATTACTAGTAACCAATAATTATTTTACGGCCAAAAGTGGATAATCAATCAGAAAAAAGAACTAAACTTTTTTGTTTGCTTTTCATGATACTTTACTTAATTAAGTAAAGTATCATGAATTAGATCCTTAGAAAGATCAGAAAGAGAAAAATAGGGATAGAGAAAAAAAATTGATCCTTTCTCTTTATTTCTACGGATTAGGCATTTCCATTTATGGAAGACAAATTGGTTATATCATATTCATGGAGCGGTGAATTATTGGGCCGAGCTGGATTTGAACCAGCGTAGACATATTGCCAACGAATTTACAGTCCGTCCCCATTAACCACTCGGGCATCGACCCAGGAAGAATTCATTCTAGGCTTATCGATAATCTATGATCAACTTCCTTTCATAGTACCCTACCCCCAGGGGAAGTCGAATCCCCGCTGCCTCCTTGAAAGAGAGATGTCCTGAACCACTAGACGATAGGGGCATATACGCCCGACCATCATCATACTATGATGATAGTATGAGCAGTTTTTTGGAATTGTCAATATAGTCTAATGGTATGACTAGATCCAAAAAATCTTTCCTACTTTCTTTTATGTTATGATTTTTTAGAATTTTTTTTTTTTAATTCAAAATAATAATCTTATTTTGGAGTAAATCCAATTTATTGTTCCTGAATGAACTCCTATGCATATACGTATATATTATGTACATATAGTACATATATACATATATGCAGTAGACTCATAATGAAAAAAAAATGGCTAATTCATGAATTGAATAAAACGGCCCTTTTAACTCAGTGGTAGAGTAACGCCATGGTAAGGCGTAAGTCATCGGTTCAAATCTGATAAAGGGCTTTTTTTTCCACTAAACTCAAGTTTTAGCCTTCGTTTTTCAGCGGAAAATATCTCTATTATTTTTTATAAAAAGAAAAGGATAACCACCATTATAACGAATTCTTATTATTCTGACTTTAAGTTAGGAAGTTGAACATTTATTGATTAGCAAAATGACTAATTGCACGTATTAGGAGTAGTCCACCTGTAGTGACATAGTAGTCCTCCTCATGTCTCATTATTCACAAATTTTTTGTCCTGGGACATAACAGAAATATTCTATAATACTCTATATATACAATTCCTATTATTAATCGACAAACCAAGGTGTTCTTATTTCTCCAATGTTCTTATAACACCCACTATCAAATTCTAAATAAAGAAAAAGTAAGTGGACCTGACCCATTG